TTACTTAAGAAAAATTAGAATATCTTTTTATAAATGTAATGAGCCTATCCTCTCTTCTTTGTTTGTTCATATTTTCATATCCAAAAAAATATATAAACTAATCCCAAATCAAAATATTCAGAGGACTCTTCTGACAAAAATATGTAATTGTCAACAAAGTTGTTTCTTTTTTTATTTTTCTTCAAATCCAAAAAACTCTTCTTACTTCTACATAGGTCGTCGATTCAGCATTGGATAAAAATAAAAAGGGGAAATACCCATTTTTACAATAGCAATAAGGGTTCAAAACCTATGAATAGGAGTGTTCTCTATCCATAAAATATTTATTTTGAACCATCTCTATATTAACATAGAAGGTGAAAGAGTACCGCGCTGCGTCTAGACTTCAAACAGTTTGCTTTAACCATATTCATATTAATGGCCACACATTATTGGTTGATAGAGAATCAAAAAAAAAATTACCAATGGATCACGAAATGCTATGGTTCTTATCCATAATCTCTTAATTTATTCCGAAGTCATTCGTGAGATCGTGCACCTTTTTTTCTAGTTATAATGAAAAAGGTACAGCTGGTTGGATCCAGCATATTCTTGAAATAAACAACCCGCACACACTCCCTTTCCAAAAAAGATCAATACACCAAGCACTACACTTAGATTTATTAGATTTGTTGAAAAAATATCGGTATTAAACCCGAAACTCCCGGCGGATGGCCAATGGCCCAAAGAAACGAAAGAATCGGTTACATTTTTCATATGATCTCCTATAGACTAAATAGATAGACTAAAAAATCGAATAGAGTTCTTTTTGTATCACTTCGCCCCTCTTTTTTATTTTTTTCCTATTTTTAATTTTAAATAAAAAAAAGTATTTGATTTATGTGAACTATCCCCCTTGTGTCAATCCTTTGGACTCCGAAGGGGAAGGATGAAAGGGAATGGGTATACTAATCTCTCATCCACAAATCAAACCTTCCCACAGGTTATTTTGTCAACGAATAAGTAATTGTAGGAGTGAAACCTTAATAGAATTCGAAAAAGGAAAGAATTTGTTCAAGGCAAAAAAATAGGGATTTTTCATATTAAACAAAAGGATTCGCAAACAAAAGCGCTAATGCTACAACCAGTCCATAAATTGTTAAAGCTTCCATAAAAGCTAGACTAAGCAATAGAGTACCTCGTATTTTTCCCTCTGCCTCAGGCTGTCTGGCAATACCCTCTACAGCTTGACCTGCAGCAGTCCCTTGACCAACTCCGGGTCCAATAGAAGCAAGCCCTACAGCCAACCCAGCAGCAATAACGGAAGCGGCAGAAATAAGTGGATTCATGATAAGTTCCCTCGTACCAAAAAAAGAAATGGTTAATGATACAATCAACCACCGAATTATGACTTAATAATTCCGGCGCTAGCATTTCGAAGTAACTAAGAATTTGGAGTTAAATTATGAAGTAATAATATTAGTGAATAATTCGAACTATTTTTTTGAGTTTCTGTTTCTATCCACAGAGTCTTTGTGAATCCATACGACTTTCGATCTTTCATTTCTTGGTTCCGAACTCTTATTTTCGTCCACCCTTTTCTGAATTTCATCTGTTTATTTAGTCAATTCACAGTCACAGGGAGACGGAAAGGGAAAGGCTTGTATTGGTATTATAATCCCTGCCAAAATTCATAGGAGTCGGGTGGCAAATAAACTATCTCTTTAGTTCATATAGAATCAGTCAATAGCTAATATCACATATACGTGTCTTTCTTCCATAACGTAAACCAAGCATTCATCTTAGATTCAATCGGATTGGAGAATCCATTATCGAAATATCTACAAGAGTTTACTTATTTATAGTTTATAGCCATTCAATTACATATACCTACCCTCCCCAAACCAACCCATTTTTTAGGAATTAGGTTTTTGTGTAAATCCTTTTTTTTTTTTCTTTCTTTTTCTTTATCATTATTCCAATGTATCCAATCTAAATGGACAAATTGGTTAGTCCAAATCATTGCATAGAAATATTATTATTTGATTCATCTAAGTTCATACAATTTGTTATTTATTATATTACTAGTTTCGTTTGGTCAATCGTTGAATAAAACAACTGAAATGGGAATCCTTTTTTTTATTTAAAATTTAATTCTTTTATTTAATATTAATATTTAATCACACGTCCTAAATACAGGCATTCATATTGAATATTCTAATTCTTTTTTTATTTGAATATTGAACTTGAACTATTGAATAATGAGATAGAAATCGAATATTTGTTGAGGAGAAGTATGATATTAAGTGGACGAAAGACAACTTTAGGAAAAAGATCTTTTCGATCTCTTTCCTTTTTTACACCTATCTAATATCGTAATTTTTTTGCTATTATTCTATATCGTATATGGTCTACTTGTATATTCCCTAAGTCCATTTTATTGAACCAAAGAAAAAGACCCGTTAGTTTGAAAAAACGATTTCAATGATGACCCTCCATGGATTCACCGATATAAGCCGCGGCTAAAGTTGCAAAAATAAGAGCTTGAATACCACTTGTAAATAATCCAAGGAACATAACAGGTATAGGAACCACTGAAGGTACTAAAGAAACTAGAACAACAACGACTAATTCATCAGCTAAGATATTCCCGAAAAGTCGAAAACTTAGCGATAGGGGCTTTGTAAAATCTTCTAAGATGTTAATGGGTAAAAGGATTGGAGTTGGTTGAATATATTTCCCGAAATAACCTAATCCTTTTTTTGTAAGACCCGCATAGAAATAAGCCACTGACGTGAGTAAAGCCAAAGCAACAGTAGTATTTATATCATTCGTGGGTGCGGCTAACTCGCCATGAGGTAATTGTATGATTTTCCAAGGTAAAAGAGCTCCCGACCAATTAGAAACAAAAATAAATAGAAACATAGTTCCAATAAAAGGAACCCAAGGGCCATATTCTTCTCCAATTTGCGTTTTACTAACATCTCGAATGAATTCAAGAACATATTCGAAGAAATTCTGACCGCCACTCGGAATGGTTTGCGGGTTCCGAACAGCTATGGCGGCCGAACCTAATAAGATAGCAATTACAACCCAAGAAGTAATAAGTACTTGGCCGTGGACTTGGAAACCCCCTATTTGCCAATAGAAATGCTGGCCTACTTCCACACCAGATACATCATATAACCCCTTTAGTGTGTTTGCTAGAACATTCATATTAATATTGCCCTCGGAAAAAAAAATCGAACTTTAAATTTGATTCAACCATCTCTTTGCCTACTTGAATCGGATATTTTGAATACCAACTAATAGTACAATTTTGAATAATAACTAATCACACGGTCTGCCCAGTTTTTTTTATCTCTTTTTTGATTTTGATGAAATTCAGAAACAGTAGTCGAGTCCATAAATCTATATCTATAGGATTTTCGAAGTCAATTATTTATCTTATTATTAATCAAGGATTTCGTATATAGCTAGAACGACCCTCACAAATTGCAAACACTAATTTGTTAAGAATTAATCGGATTGAAGATATAGCGTCATCGTTAGCTGGAATCGAAAGATCTGCTAGATCGGGGTCACAATTTGTATCGATTAAACAAATTGTTGGAATTCCCAAAGTGATACACTCTCGTAGCGCCGTATAGTCTTCGTGCTGATCGACTATGATTACAATATCGGGTAACTCTGTCATATATTTAATCCCGCCCAGATATGTTTGCAAACGGGATAATTGTCTTTTCAACACAGCTGCATCTCTTTTTGGAAGACGGTTGAGTCTTCCTGTTTTTTGTTCCATTCGCAAGTCCCTGAACCTATGAAGTCTCGTTTCTGTAGTGGACCAATTTGTTAACATGCCGCCGAGCCACTTTTTATTAACATAATGACACCGGGCCTTTATTGCAGCCCATGCTACTGAATCAGCTGCTTTATTGTTGGTACCAACAATTAAGAATTGTTTTCCTCTACTTGCTGCATCAAAAACTAAATCACAAGCTTCTGATAAAAAACGAGCAGTCCGAATAAGATTTGTAATATGAATACCTTTACGCCTTGCAAAGATATAAGGTCCCATTTTAGGATTCCATTTCCTAGTACCATGGCCAAAATGAACTCCCGCCTCCATCATTTCTTCTAAATTTATGTTCCAATATCTTCTTGTCATTTCTCCCCCCGCCCCCCCTTTGCCTTAAAAAAAAAGAGAGGAGGAGCCTTGAACTGAAATATAAAATTGTTCCAACGGAACCTTCGGCTCTACCGTAGATTGGCTATAGATACATAATCCAAGCCATTATTCTTTTCTATTCATTAGTCTTTTTATTACTAAATCAAATGACTGCACCAAATCAAAGAAAAAAGAAAGTAGTGAAAGGAATGACTCCCTTCTTCCCCGAAAGCCTAGAAGTAAGCCATAACTCTTAACGATGCAAGGAACAGCTATCGTTTTGTTCCCAAGTCCAAGCACGAGATGAGACTTACCAACTGATCCTAATGGCTCTGGGTCAGGTCACGAACGGATAGGGTAATAATTCATTAGCAGAAAGAGGTCTACCACTATAAACGATAAACTAAACCAATGGAGCTACTTATAAATGAAAACCTATCAAAGCTTTTCGGCACGAACAATTCCTGTTGTAAGAAGTTCCGCTGACCTGGATGAAAGCGAAAAAGAATACCCATATTTATGTTTATGTCATTTGATGGATGCTTTTTTAAAGCAATTAAATGCTTTGGGAATTCTATATTCTATAAAAGGATCTTTCATCTGATAAATATATGGATTACAGAAAGAATGTCTCAATTTACAAAATCTATTTATAACTTTAGCATGATAGGGCTGTATTTTAGTATTATTAGAAGAAGACGAAACGGTAAGTTTATCCTGGGAATATGTCAGTTTATCCTGCAAAGTTTAAGTTTGATCATCGAAGTCTTTAGATAGAGAGAAGATCTGTTGTTTTTCAATCTCAGATAAATATTTAAACCAAGCCTTGTTCTCCATTTTTTTTTTTCATTTAAATTATCTATTCATTAGAGATACCCTATCATAATATGAAAACGAAGGTAGCTACACAAATTGGACGGTCATTTGTATGGTACATATTCTAATATATTATTTTTGAATTTTTGTAGTACTCTTGTCATGTATATGAGTATCACCGCCTCCAGCCATACCATGATTTATACACTCTCCAGCTTCGGATAAAGGAAAAACACTAATTCATTCTATATGTGTTCGACAGAGGGATATTTCAATCACCAGAATCACGCTAGATTACTAACTTATGTATACTGACCTACATAAAGTTGACCTCATAGCGGAGGCTTTTGTGGAAAGTTTTAGAGGTGTGTAAGCATGGGCCAGGTATTACCCTATAGAGTCAATTAATAGATTAACTACTTTTACAAGTGAACTGGACAACTAAGGTGGATTAATAACATAAAACTATGAAATAATGGCTGTTTAGTCTCTACTTGATGTGGTCGGATTGAGAAAGCAAGAAGATAAGGTGTGTAGCCGGCATAACCATGGGCGTGCGATCTGATATCTCACTTCACGCTTCCAAGCAAGCCCACTCCGCCCAATATCAAGCAAACGTCATCCCAAAAAGACTTCTCTAAAGTAGGTCCAGGCCCAGAAAAGCAGTCCAATCGTTTGGCTTTGGCCTTGGTTGGTATCCAAGGAACATCACGTGGATGCGCGGGTGGGTTCCTCAGTAAGCCTGGTCAAGTCCAGCTCATCAACAACATCTTCTTCCTCCCTTTCGGTCGTTCCCACAGGTAACTCTAACACAGCGCCATCTCATGGAAAACAACCAGCTCCATTTTCAGAATCCAAGCTTCCCCTTCCCTTCCTTCGCTCCCCCCATTTCTTTTACTGGTTTATGGAAAAAGGAAACCATAAATGCAGGTTATTTATATATATAAATCTCCGTTGACAATAATGTTCTTGATTTGAATTTGTGGTACTTGTTGGCAATTAAATGATGTTTCTTACATCTGAGGTATCCTAAATGCGAGCTAGATATGCTGACTGATTTCTGGTCTGTCTCATGATCACTATTCAGAAGAAGGAGAGAAAAATGAAAATTTTTCTCATAATGTCACGAACAAGGAAAAGGTTATTGCAAAATTATAGCTCAGAAAGGAACACGTAACTAAAAAACTCTCCTTATCCAGAAAGCGTAAGGGCTTTAACTTAATTTAGTCCATACTAAGTGTGTAAGGTGAGTGTCGAGCTGGCCGGATCTGTAAGACGTCATCCCGGAGAGGTGCGAGGAGGTTTATTTCTTTTTAGTAGGAGAGAGAGAGGGAAAAAGGGCCTGTAGAGAGGAATAGTGTAGAGGGAGTAGTGGGTGTACTGGCTTGGGGTAGGAAAGGGCTATGCTGTCGAGTGACGATTGGCCGAGGGGACTTCCATCATGTAGCTGGGTACAAATAAGCCGGGTAAAGACGAGTAGGCAGGGCGTTAGGCTAGTGCCAGTGGGGGACGTAAACGAGGACAGATCACATGGTTTTGTCCTGGTCAGCTTTGAGCTGTCGAGTGACGATTGCTCTATCTCTTAAGAAAGAAGAGTACTCTCTGACGGATTCGCGCTATTATTGTTCCCTATTCTTGAAGGAGTGATCGGGATTAAGCCGCGTGGCGATACCCGCGAAAAAGAAAGTCCTATTCGCTCTTTGCTTGGGGGTGGGCCTTTCCTTTCGTACTCAAATCCGTACGGGGAAGGGCAATTATTCAGCAAAATCTAGTGGATGGGGTTCCATATTCATGAAAAGCCAGGTTTGAACCATGTTACGGAACCAAGACAAGAATTATTACTAATAATAAGAAGGGGCCTTAAGCATAATAAGAAAGGGTTAAGGGCCTCCAACGCCTATAAATAGAAGCTTCTTTCTCTATTTGGAAAACCAAAGGGAGATGGATCCAGCTACTGTATCAAGACTTTATCAAATAGAGCAAGAAATCCAACGCGTGGCGAACGCCAAGCTCCAGCAGGAGCAACTTATGGGTCTCTTCTGGGAGCACATGCCTCCCATAGATCCTGAAGAAATTGGGAGAAGGATGCTAGCAATTCGGGATAGCATTCGTCAGCTTGATGAAAGGAAGAGGGAGCTGCTTGAAGAAAGGGATGCGCTCATTGTGCAGGGGGCCCAGAACAACCGTAGGGGAAATCGAAACTAGAAGATCTATAAGATTTAAAGCGGTCGGTCTTATAAAGTTCGCTAAGCTTCGCTTCCCTCCCCCCTTCCCTTATTAAGTATTAAGTGGAAAATAGTAAGTATTAAATTAAGGATTAAGTGGAAAATAGTAGTCGGCATTCTGTTCTTTATATTATAGTCGTAAGGGGCTTCCTCAGAAAAAAAAGTAAGGAAGGAGGCATTCGAAAGGACGACCACTATATCTCATAAGGCATTGTGGTGTAAAACCGACGACTACATGGCTCTATACACCAAGTCATGAGCTATATCGAAGCCAAGCCGCCGTCTATAGGCGAAGCGACGAAAGCCTGACGAAGGCCTATGCTACAGTAAAAAGTACGTTAAGGTTACAAAGTAACACTTAGCCGTATACAAATACAAAGGGAAAGGCGTAAGTACGGAATAACGTCAGCTGTGGATATAGACTAGGCGGAGTCTTAAACTACGGACCGAGACTACACTAAGGAACAAGGAAGCTTGACTGAGCAAAGAAGTCAAGGAACGAAGCTGCTTCTCTACTAGTCCCCCGAAGGGCGAAAAAGGGCTTGTAATTTCATTTTTTTCTATTAAGAGAGAGGGGGCTTCAAGTTCTTAGGAAGAGCCGTACGAGGCAGCTCACGTACGGTTCTCGGGAGACGAGCCCCAGCACGGGGGCACTTATATAATAGCCAGTCATCAATTGGAAGCGGGCAAGATGGTGATAAATTGCGATTGGTCTAAACCTTTGCCTAGCCACTTATTGCGACCTGCCCATACATACTAAGACCTTGTTCACACAGCGAAGAAAGGCCGAATGGAAGGAAGGGGGCAGTCAGCTGGCTGTTTCTTGGCCGCGCCCCCCTGCTTATAGATACGAGATACTTGCTAAATTTTAAAATAGGGAATTGCATACCATTAGTCGATATACGTATAGGAACATGGGTACATGATATTGAATGTCATCCAGCTCGAGCCGCAAGAACTTTTACTAAAATAATGAAGTGAAACCCTTCTTAGAAAGAAGTAAATCCTATAAATCATTGTTATGATATATCGTGGAAATTCTGTGAAAGGGAAGAATCAACAAATTTTCTCTGGTGAAACAAAATATCTCTCATTTTCGCCTCGAATAGATTCTTTTTTTTTGTTTTCAAAGGAATCTTATTATGTTGTTTTGAAGGGTGCACTAATCCTTTGAACCCGGTCCCGACAGGTATCATCCCCCCCAAAACAACGTTCTCTTTCAGACCTTTCAACCAATCGATACGCCCCCGGAGAGCTGCCTTTGCTAAAACTCGAGCAGTTTCTTGAAAACTTGCTTCAGATATGAAACTTTGGGTATTGAGAGATGCTCTTGTTATTCCCAATAAGATGGCTCGGTAACAGATCGCTTCTTCCAAAGCGCGTCCCGTTCGTTCTGCTCGTAACAATCCGATTAGTTCTCCGGGTGAAAAAACATTAGACATTCTGTCTTCTGAAACCAATACTTTTGATGTTATTTGCCGTACAATAATTTCTATATGCCTATTATGAATCTGCACCCCCTGGGATCGATAAACCTTTTGGATCTTATTGACCAAAGAGATACGACTTTGCACTATAGTTAGCTCAGCACTAATGAAGAATCCCCAAGGAATTCCAAGAATTCTTGTTATACATTCGTTCCAACCCTCAATCCTCTTTTCTAGATTCATCGATATTGAATCGGTCGAGCGCACTTCTAACACTTGTTCCACTTTTGGAAGACCCTGCGTTATGTCCCCAGATCTCGACTTTTCATATATAAATGTAACTAATGTATCTCCTTCATAAAGGATTTCGCCATAATGGCCATGAACGGTTGCTCCCGGGGTGGCCAAATAAGGCTTAGCTGATCGTATTACTACGGAATCGGCTTGAACAAAGATAACTTGACCCGATTTTAGATGGGGTCCGTTTTTGGCTATACACACATTTTCACAAATAAACTGTCCAAGGCTAATTATTGTAGACGTCTCTTCACAATAATTGTGATGGAGAAAATACCAATTCAAATTGAATGGATTGAAAAGAATCTTACTGCATGCGTCGGGATTATAAAATTTCCCACTTTCACTTTCATCCATTGAATAATATTTAATTACTTGAAAAGTCCGTTTGAAATTGTCAGGTTGCAAATAGTTAGTTAACAAGATTTGATTGTGAGTTATTAAGTGGGAAAATAAAAAAAAATTCTCAATTGGGGGGGCTGATCCTAAAGGGCCCACCGAATTCCTAATTGGAATTAGGGGATCCCTTTGATGACTTGATTCTTTTATTCCATTGTGATATTTTTGATCGTTCAATGGACCCATTCGAGAACAGTTGGATGATAACAAAATGATCAATGGTTGGAATTCCTTATTTCTATTCAACAATGTATGAATAGTTCCTTGATTGGGGTTAAGGAATTGTTGAATTCTTGTCTTTGAATAGGAATATATAGAACAAAACGGATTGATATTGATGTAATCTGATCCATTATCAGAGAGCAATCCTGAACCGGAGGGATCATTCCTTTTTCCCATATAGGAAATAGGGGATTTCGCCAAGTCGATTCTTAGGAAATGTCGAATCAAACCATTTATCCTTATTTCAACAAAAGAAGCACGGGCTTCTTCGCCAGAAGAACTTTTTTTGGCTTGGTCCCAATTCAATACTAAACAAGTCCGAACTAATTGAAGAGTTGTGTCATAAATTCCTCGAATCGGTTTGCTCTTTCCATAAAGCATATAATTGATAACGCGAAGTTGCACAATATCCCTTTCCTGCAACATATCGGGAGGGAAAAGTGTTGCTAAATTTAGACCGTCCGTTA